AAAGTATGACTCCAATAATTACAATTACATTTAACTACATATATAAGTAAGTCATACATAAGTAACAAATCTTGCCTCTTTGGGGCTAAGCCCACTACATCGGGAATCCCACGAAGTGGATATGCTTCAGAAGGAGATGAGGCCTAAGCGGTAACTGTTGCTAGCAAGCTTTACTGTTTCTGTCAGAACTATTAGCCAGTGGGGAGGCACCAATCTTTAAGCGTGGCCAACCTTAAGACTAATACGAGTCAATCGGGGGAACAGAGTCCGATTCCCCGCTTCCACCTCTTCCTCCTATGATACCCGTAGTCCCTGTTGCCTTCTCCAAAACCCCCTTCCGGGCCTCTCATTTTGTTCGAACCAAGGGATATGGCCCGCCCTCTCCTCATCAGTTGAGTGCTTTCACGACTTGACCTCTCCAACACAGTCGAGTCCGGCCTAGCAGTCGAGTAAAAAGCTCGATCTGGATCCGAAATAGACTATGGGTCTCGATCTATTGGTCTATGTGGGATTCGCCCTCCTCTCCAGTTTCAGTTCTGGTTCGAGCAGATCCTTTTCCGCCTTTGAATTAGCAACTACTACTACTACTGATGAATGAACCTTCGCAGCACTCGGCCTAAGAGATGGCAGGTAAGGGCATTTCTTTGCCGTGATCCCCACGTTCAGCTGTTAATCCGTACCTATCCACCCGATGTCATAGAGCGAGACTCTGTTCGATTCCCCTTTGATCCGATGCCTACTACCTATCATAAAGGCAGCCAGCAGTCCATGGCTGGCTGACATATCATGGTTTCACCATAATAGGGGAAAGAAAGGAGTCGATCACCTAGCCGATCCAGAATAGCCCGATCTTTATTTCAACCGATCCGCCGCCAATATCTAAATATAAGAAAAAAACTCTTTGGGGACAGGGACTTCTATAAAGATCTTTCCACTCATTCATCATACTATAAGTCGAAGTCACGGCATGGGGGGCTCGGAATAAGAACGAGAATAGGTGTCGTGGTGGTGCTACGAGATGGCGATTTCTCGTATAGAAGAATAGATCCGCGGACCTATTGATTGACCATAGATGCGAACCGATCGACCGCTATCTAAGAAAAGAGAAGTAGTTCTTCTATCGTTCAAGGGCAAGGGGAGAACATGTAGCGGCTTGCCTAGATCTCGTATTCCCACTCCGTCGGTCAAACCAAGGATTCTCTTCTTAAAGTAATGGTACGAGTGTTTTTCTTTCTTTTTCCGGTATGTAGCTCCGCGAGCTAGGAGCGCATCATCGGGGCAGGGCGAAAACGAACATAGGATCATCATCATGGCCCTTTTCTTGTTTATTTTGTTTGTGCTTGTTTATTTTATTTGGTGTGTGTTTTTAAGGCTTATCCGGGGGCTGCTGCTCTGGGGCATCAAATTCCTCTTCTTTCTTTTGCTGCTGATCTCACATCGAGAGCAGCTCCTTCTTGTTCAGGGTCATCAGATGAGAGATCTTCCTCCTACTCCGATAAATCGGTCAAGCGCCCTCGACTCACCTTTCTCTATAAAAAAAAGCCCTTACCAGAGGAGAGCGGAAGCTCCAGGATGAGTATGTCCTGGATTCCCGGATTCATTCTCGTCCTGATCAAAAAAGGAATTATTTTAGGAATCTACAAAAACATTCCTAGATTAGCGAGTCCTTCTCAAAGATCACAAGGTGCTGAAGTGGCAGGATAGGGGGGTGACCGGGTAGTGGGGGTCCTTAGGTTTTTTTGAAAGGGATGCTCTTATCATGTTATTGCTGAAAAGATAAACCTAATTCCTCTATTTGATGTCGATTCATCCACACTTCCATTCCTTGTAGAGGAAGGCTAACTGCTTGCTGGCTGGGAGCTGTATGAGCGGTAACGTCCACGTACGGCTCCGTGAGAAGGGCGGTGGACAGAAATGGCCTTGTTGTACCTCACTCCCGTCTTCAATGGGGTCTGCTCTTTCTTTTTTGGGAGAGTATGCCAATATGATCTTAATGAGGTGCGGGGCTTTGCATCTGACATTCGTTGGGCTTCCCTCTTCGGGAGCCTGCGTCCCGGCGTTTTTGTGCAATAAACCCCTCCGGCCGAAGACTAGTGGTAGGTGGTCCTGCGGAGCTTTCGGAGAAGGGTAGCCTAGTGTGTAAGCACAGCAATGAACCGCGGCGAACCCTCAGACGACCTATCTAAGATTAGGGGGGAGATCCTCAGTAGTGGTGACCCTTTCACTCTTCCACGGACTGATACATGTACCGAATGCTCATACGGGAAAGTTGAGTCAGCTCCGAGATGAGAAGGCGGAACATTCCCCTTCCACCTTCGCCTTTGACTATATAAGGTCGGGAGAGGCTCCCGATTTCTGGTTTATAGGCGATCATATGCCGAAATCAAGTAGAACCTTAAGTCCAAGTCAAATAAATAGGGCGAATTGAATATGAATTTGAATTGAAATTCATTTGAATTGAATTTTAATTTTAAAAATGAAAGCTGCTTGTTAGGTGTAG